CCACCTATAGTTCCTCGAACCACATTTTCTAAACGAACTAGAGCTAATCCGAATTGATCTTGTAAGAGATCCGCTACAGAACGAATCCGTTTATTTTTCAAATGATTCATATCGTCAAGTGTACCCATTCCAAATTTCATCCCAATCAAATGATCTGCAGCTGCCAATATATCTCGCGGTAACAAAAATCTATTGTTCGGAGGTATATCAAGATTCAGTCTCCGATTCATATTTCGTCGACCAACCCTTCCTAATTCACACCTTTGTTGAAAGAATTTCTTTTGTAATTCCTTACATATGGATTCAGCAAATACTGGATCCCCACCTACACAAGCAAATTGTTGATAAAATTCCAAAATGGCATTTTCTTTTGACCCAATTTTTTTTTTCTCCTTATCAGTCAGGAAAGACAAAAAAATTTCTGGGTAGCAAACATTCTCTAGAATTTCTCTTAGATTCGACCCCATAGCTGATGATAGAACTAGAATAGATATTTTCTGTTTCCTACTTACACGAGCCCATATCCGTGCTTTTCTATCAATCTCTAATTCTAATCTGCCTCCCCAATCTGATATTATGGTGCCCGTATAGACCGACATTCCGTTATGGTCCAATTCTGACCGGTAATAAATTCCAGGGCTTTGCAATATTTGATTGATCACAATTCGGTATATTCCATTTACTAGAGAAGTTCCCAGGGAATTCATTAGAGGAATGTTACCAATAAAAATTGTTTGCTCTTGCATATCCCTACTGGTTTTCAAAATTAATCCCGCGGATACATATAATTCCGAAGAATATGTGAGTGAGTCATACACAGCATCTCTTTCTTTTATCAACGGTTCTACCAATTGGTATGTTTCCACAAATAATTGAAATTCCATTTCTTGATCTGTATCTTCAATTTTTGGAAACTTATAAAGTTCTTCCGTCAAGCCCTGATCAATAAACCTACAAAATCCTTCAAATTGTATATGATTAAATCCGGGTATTGTAGACATTTCCTCATTTCCATCCCGGAGCATTTTTTATTTTATTTCCCATTTCGCGAAAAACCCCACTATTGTATTGAATCATTCTTTATCGAATCATATGAATCGATCTAGCAATGATGGGATTTATATTCTGTTTACTGAATCACATGAAATTTGACCCAACTAATACATATATGTAATGTATTAAATACGTATGAACGGAAGAATAAAGATAATTTTATACTCAAATTCTAATGGAATTTGCAACAGATACAAACGAATAAATAATTGATAAATGCCACTTATAATTATGACGTTTTCTTATAGATTTTTTCTTAGAGATTAGAGTCGATTATGGAAAAAAAAGTGATAAAATTTCTACCATTATTATGATATTACATATTCCAATCTCTCACTGGATATCAGAAAAAGATAATGTCTTCAGAATTTTAAGATTAAGATAAAGGCAGAGAAGGAAGATATTTTTACCTAGTTTTAGTATTGAGTAGAAGTCATAGATCATAGAGATCATAGAATAGAATCGAAGTGCGTAAGAAAAGTCTATGTATTAAACACGTGCACTATATATCTGTCACCTCCTTTATTTTATAGAAGTTCTATTGGAGCAACGTAGGCCGTGCTGTATCCAAATTTCGATTTTATATTCCATCTATTTAATGAAAAATTGACACCCAATAAATTCCTACTTATTCCCTATAGGCATCATATGGCTAAGATATACCCAGATATATCTTATGTAACAATCTATCTTATAGGGTTTACATATACTCATAATTGCTATTATAATTGAAATCGAGAAGTCTAAAAAAAAAACGGATTAGTTATGTATATATATCAATTGTTATTTTCTTATGTCATTAAGGAAACACTATTTTAGATACAAATCCAATAATATTTAGTGAATTCACAGCCGATAGTTAATGGTTCCATTTTTTTTTCGGAAAGATATTAAGTAAAAAGGGGGGATATTTTCATCTATTTTGTATCAGTTTGGCGGCATGGCCGAGTGGTAAGGCGGGGGACTGCAAATCCTTTTTCCCCAGTTCAAATCCGGGTGTCGCCTGATCAACACAAGACTAAAAAATCCTTAGTCTCTTCTACTGATATAACCCAACGAATTAGGGGGGCGGCTTCTTTTATTCTAAACATCTGTAGAGGACTGTAAATACTTGCGCCAAGGATTCACCAAAAGAAAAGATTAGAGTGATCGGTAAGTCTTGATAGCCCTTCCACTACTACTGTAGTGTCTACTTGAATTAGATTGGCACTTTTTTTCTTTTCTTTTTCTATTCAGTAACCTTAGTCCTAGTCAAGACTAGACTAGTTTATGATTGTTTAAAAGACAGAATCGGGAGAGGGTAAGGATTAGATCAAATGGGGAATGGAGGTCTGTGATTGTGATGGATAGCGATCCGTCTTGATTCCCTATTTTTATGCCTTTTATTTAGGAAGGGCGAAAAAATAAACACTGGATATTTTATTATCTTACATGTTCTATTAGTAACATCCCCTCGATACTTGGAAGGACGTCACTACCTGTTGTTATTTTGCTTGGGCTTAATGTTTCCCGATTCTACTAGAAATCATATTAAGAATAAATGGGTTTAGTGACTGAGTTTATCAATAGTGTTGGTGCAGAACACCCCCCCCTTTTTTTTGACTCTGCACCATTGATTCCACTATTATTAGTGAGCAATAATGGAATAATTCCTGCATATTCATAGAGATAGGGGACACAAGTCACATGGATATAGTAAGTCTCGCTTGGGCTGCTTTAATGGTAGTCTTTACATTTTCCCTTTCACTCGTAGTATGGGGAAGAAGTGGACTCTAAGGGTACTACGAAATTGAGTTCGCTTTTTTAACTATCTAATACTAAAAAAAAAAGAGTATGGTAGAAAGAAAAGAGTCATATATTTCTTTCTACCATACTATCCGATCTCATAGAATACTGCGGATTCTAGTCCGCTCATTTCATTTAAGACGAAAAAGAAAAAAGGGAATCCTTGCTAAGAACTCCGAAGTCAAGTTTCATTCAACTTAATTATTTTGACTGACTGTTTTTACATATATGATAAGTAAAAAAGCAGTAGGGACTAGAATGAACAGTGCAGTAGCAATAAATGCAAGAATATTTACTTCCATAATCTCATCTTTCGTTTTTTTTACTTCACAATAACTCGGGATTTAATCCCATAGAGATGATAAACCTTTCGCCTGTAAATTCAATGGGATGACATCTCGATGATAATGATATTGACTCGGCCCAATATCGTGACTAACAATATCTGAAGCTAGCAAATCGATTCACCGTCCAGAATTGAATAGTATAACATAGGAAGATCTTTTATACATACCGAATCTTTCTAATCAAATAAAAAATGCCTTTTTTTTCATTATTTTTCGAAAAAAACTCTCGCCTTTCGGGTACAAGCATCTGATGAAATATCATCTAACTGTGTTTCCGCTTCCATTGGTTACAAATACAAACAAAGAATCGAGGGGAAATGGAAAGAAGGACAGAGTTAAGTTCTAAATTCTGCTCCGTTTTTTTAATGATCTAAAAATTATGCTCCTTATCCCTCTTTCATCGCCCATTTCATAGAAAAGTAAAAGTTTTTATTGGGTCTGTCGGGACTGACGGGGTTCGAACCCGCAGCTTCCGCCTTGACAGGGCGGTGCTCTGACCAATTGAACTACAATCCCCCAAAAATCAAAATAAGGTGTTATGGATTAATTTAATCCTTTTGTTATTGCCAAAACGATTGAGAATCCATCGTTCAATGAACAATGAACAAAAAGAGTCTTTTCGGTTCTTTGCTCTTTTCTTTAGACTTCCAGATCGTGATATGAATCTAGATTATTAAAAAGATCAGCATTTATGAGAACAAAAAAGAGGGGTATATCTGAAAGTTTTTTTCTTATTCTTTTTCTTTCTATAGCTAGCTATAGGATTATATAATGTGATCTTGGCTCAGCGAATCCTTGGGCCGAGCTGGATTTGAACCAGCGTAGGCATATTGCCAACGAATTTACAGTCCGTCCCCATTAACCGCTCGGGCATCGACCCCGGACAAATCAATTCTCAATCTATTGATAATCCATGATCAACTTCCTTTCGTAGTACCCTACCCCCAGGGGAAGTCGAATCCCCGCTGCCTCCTTGAAAGAGAGATGTCCTGAACCACTAGACGATGGGGGCATGCTTGCCCGAACGCCATCATACTATGCTCATAGTATGAACAGTTTGTTGAAATTGTCAATATTAAGGATAATATGAAATATATAATATATTTCATAGAAAAAATATGAAGGTATATATTTCTAGGAGTGAGTTGTCTGCCAGAAAAAGGATTGAACTTCATTAAATTTCTCCCACTTTCATTCATTGTTAAGATAAGATGTGATATGCCTATCACACTAAACCAGGAAATTAACAAACGATAAATAAAATATGGAAAGAGGGGATCAAGAAGTTCTCGAAAAGGGTAATTAGGCCCGGCCTTGAAACAATTCATTGATATTTATGCAATATAAATCCATTTATTTTGAGCCTATATTCATTCACTAGTGAAATTAAAATTCTCAGTCCACTAGCAACCACTATGAGTATGAATCTATTGCATGTACTTATATATAAATATAATATATATGTATCATAGTATAGATATATCTTATCTGCATAGTCATTTATTCGGGAATTGAATCAAAGAGGCCCTTTTAACTCAGCGGTAGAGTAACGCCATGGTAAGGCGTAAGTCATCGGTTCAAATCCGATAAGGGGCTTTAGGTTTTTTCATAAAATTGCAGTCTTTGGATTCAGATTTGAGCGGAGAAGAATAGAGATATGATCTCGCTTTATAATAAAAAAGTAAGCTACTGTAGAATTTAATTGTAATAAGTTATCATTCTACTGAATTATGTTATAGAATAGAGTTATGTTATAAAGTTAAAGATTTGTTGATTACAATAAGTAATGAGAATAATAATAAATAAGTCGTATCT